CTTTGTTTGATCCCTATTTTTTTTTATTCTTCATTACAGATTTATTATCGTTATCGTTTCTTTCATCTATCGGGTCCTTCCGGGTAGGCGCGAATTCTCCCAATTTGTGACCTTTCATAGAATCTGTTATATAAATAGGTATATGTTCCTTTCCATTATGAATACCGATTGTATGGCCAACCATTGAGGGTATAATAGTGGATGCCCGAGACCAAGTGACTATTATTTCTCTCTCCTCCCCCTTTTTGATTTTTTCAAATGTTTCCGATAAATGCTTAGCTACAAATCTTTTCTTTACTACAATCCTTTTTTTGACAATCCTGTTTTTGACAATCCTGTTTTTTTCACCTATCACAGCTGATTACTCCTTTTTTTGCATGGAAAAGATTGATTGTCATTCTATGTCCAATAGAATGATCTAAGTATCGAGGTCAGAATCAATACAATAATTCGGAATGGAAAAAAGACAAAATACTTTCTTTAGCTAGATAAGGGGCGGATGTAGCCAAGTGGATCAAGGCAGTGGATTGTGGATCCACCATGCGCGGGTTCAATTCCCGTCGTTCGCCCATCCCATTATTTCGAATTCCAAAAATTCTATTTGGAATATTCCTATTTACGGCGACGAAGAATCAAGCTATCACTATATTTTCTCCTTTTCCTACTTCTTCTTCCAAGCGCAGGATAACCCCAAGGAGTTGCGGGTTTTTTTCTACCAATTGGGGCTTTTCCTTCACCGCCCCCGTGTGGATGGTCCACAGGGTTCATAACTACTCCTCTTACCACAGGACGCTTACCTAGCCAACACTTCGATCCAGCTCTACCCAAACTCTTGAGCTTCACCCCAACATTACCCACTTGTCCGATTGTTGCTAAGCAGTTTTGGGATATCAAACGAACCTCCCCAGATGGTAATCTTAATGTGGCTGATTTACCCTCTTTTGCAATCAGTCTCGCTACAGCACCTGCTGCTCTAGCTAATTGTCCGCCTTTTCCATGTGTGAATTCTATGTTATGTATGGCCGTGCCTAAAGGCATATCGGTTGAAGTAGATTCTTCTTTTTTATCAAAAAAACCCCTTCCCAAACTGTACAAGCTTCTTACAAAGCATACGGCTTTCTAGATGTATATGATGATATAGAAAAAAATAGATCTTTTCATCGTATAATGAAGTATCACATGAGTGGATATAGAGGAATACGAATCTGATGAATCATTCATGTTATCATCTTCTACATCCTAGGTCTCTCCGTTCCGTCATCTGGCTTATGTTTCTCATGTAGCATTCAGACCGAATGACTCTATAAAATTACGTCGATACTTCCACATATTACGGGTAACGTAGGAGACATCTCTTCGGTGGATCTTCATTACCACTGCTTAGCTTTCAATTCGCCTCTGACCATCAAATGAAATGTGAATAACCCTCCTCTCTTTGAAAGAAGGTGCGCTTCCATCCAGTTCTGTGCGTGCTTCAAACAGTTTTCTCCATATTACCATATCTCGAGAGTCAATAATTTTCTATGAGAAACTACTGAACTCAATCACTTGCTGCCGTTACTCAACAGTTTTCTGTTGAGGTCTATTCCATAGAGGTACTCCAATTGGATCAGTGATCGATTTATAGGTTTTGTCGTAAACCTAATTGGTTACTTCCAATTACGTAAATCAATAGTTCAAACCGCACTCAAAGGTAGGGCATTTCCCATTGATATAAAAGCTTCTGTACCAGAAGCAATGGTATCTCCAATTCTAGCTCCTCTGGGATGTAAAATATATCTCTTCTCACCATCCCCGTAGTGTATAAGACAAATGTATGCATTTCGATTAGGGTCGTATTCTATGGTTACGATTCTACCAGATATGTTTTTTTGATTCCGTCGAAAATCGATTCGACGGTATAAGCGCTTATGACCCCCCCCTCTATGCCTTACGGTAATGATTCCTCTGGCATTACGACCTTTACTACAATGATGTCGTCCATAGATCAATTTATTTCGTGGATTGGATTTCATTTGACTGTCTACGGCTCCTTTGCGTGTGCTCGGACTAGAGATTTTGTATAAATGGATCGCCATGTTATTAAGTATTTTTTTATTAAGTATTTTTCTTGAAGTTATTTTATCTAGAAGAGGTGGAATAGAATAACCCGGTGCAAGCGGAATGATCATACGCCTCTAATGCATTGTATGTCCCATAATAAGTGCCCCTGTAGAAGATGACTATTCATAGCTATTACCTTAACAAGAAGAGTTCGACCCAATCCTTGATTTCTGTCTTTGTTGATCCTGATTCGACATTAGAAGTATACAAGGTCTTCAAGTTCTTCCTCGTGTAAGAATTTGTCATTGTTGAACAAATACTTATCTACTTCTCCTTCCTCTCGGTATCTTTCTGAGAATTTCTTCTTTATATTTGACGAGAGTCAAAATAGTCAAATTCTTGATCCTCTCAAAAATCCATTATTGTCTAAGAAATATCGACATTCCCATTTTCCAGATTGTTCAAAATCTTCTATGTGGATCTAAGAATCTCATATCAATAGAAACCATATTCTCATCCGTAGGACTCCAAGTACCCGAATCAATCAAAGATTCGATTCGATCGAAACTCTCCATTGGTAAATGAAATGCACAATGTTGACAAATATCTTTGTTTTTTTTTGCGCATATTTTTTGTAAATGGATGTCTCACAATTTTCACAATAAGTCTCTAAATAAGCGTATGGCCCAAATACATCGTCTTGATTTTGATATTTAATGAAAGATTGATTCTTTCCGAAGACTTTTTCCTGTAACTACTGCATATTTGATTCCATCCATAAATCCATTTTCTTACCTATGAGTTTCAGTATCGATCAGAATCCTAGTTCTTACTCTTCCTATGTTATGGTATGAATATACTATACCAATTAATTCGTTATGTATGGATGAGGAGATCCCATTGATAGAGAGCCAATTCCGATAGACTTTTTGAACGTTCCCATTAGCGTGCATCCAGTAGGAATTGAACCTACGAATTTGCCAATTATGAGTTGGGCGCTTTAACCATTCAGCCATGGATGCTTAACAAAATAGGTATATTAAGATTATGGATCATAATCTCAACATTGGATCAAGAACGGGGTCAGAGAGAGCTAATTCGTCTAAAGCCATCGAACCGGCCCAACCAGCAACTAGAGTTGCTTTCATTATATAAAAAGAATAAAAAGAAAGCAATCGACCGCGATCATTCAATACGACAGTATGAACACGATACCAAGGTAAACCCATGGGAATATCCCTTTATCAAAGACAAATAGAAACTATGTCACTTTATTTTATCAAAATTCAGAAGACTCTATAATGGGTACCTAAACTTTTGATACTGTGTACCTAAACTTTTTTTCAGTAGATTCTGTGGGTTCATTTTGATTTCATCTCATTGAAAATCAAAATAAGGGAACAACTCTGTTCGTAAGAACAAAAGAGAAGCAGATCTATTCTATACCCGATAAGTACCAATACGCAACGGGAAGATTGCATTATTGGAGAATAAATGGATACTTTTTGATCATTCGAATGATCAATCAATCCCTTCGTTACAGTTTTTTTGAATCGACAAGAAATCATGGATTTTCACCTTTCCTTATTGAAGTGAATAAAGGATATGCATTTTTTGGTTCAAATTTTGGAATATTAGGAATACCAAAAGTATCTTTTCAACGTCCTAGAACCGAAAAGCTTGGCTTGACATATAGTGCGACTTGTCAAATATATTGGGTCATATGGGATTTACCCCTTCTCTTCCCCGATCGAGATATCCTCTGTTTCGCCGAAGAGGTATTGTATTGAGTAAACCATCATTCATTCGGAGCACGAAGTCAAATTTCAATATGAACTTTTTTTTTCGAAAATAGCGAATTCGTTTTAAGTTAATAGGACAAGGAAAATCCATTAATAGGAGAGAAAATCCATTAATAAAATCAATTCAAAAAAAGGATTTTCACAAGTTCTACAAAGAACTTTACTTTATTATTAACCTATTTTTCTTATTTTTCACTCAATAACATATGAAAAAAACTCGCATAAGAAATTGTAGAAAGGATCTCCACGGTGTCGTCAAAAATTTGTTAACAGATGTCGTATTCTTTTAACAGGTGTCGTATTTGTTGTAGTAGCGATTCGTGTCCATAATCGAAA